AGGTTCTGTAAATTCTTGTGTCTAGGATTCAAGTAAAGATTTTACTTTTAGTAAGTAGTGTAAGGGATACCCGGACCTATCCATTCCCTGGAGTATTTACTGACTGGTCGGCGGGGGGGATATCTAACGAATTAGTAGTTAATAATTCTAATTGTGGAAAAGAAAGGCAGAATATAGTTTGTATACAAACTCAAAAGAGTCTCTGAATACTCAGGTATTGGATTGGTTTATTATTTATTAAATTCAAATAATAGTCAAAAAATTTTTTGACTCTATACCATAGATTTCACTATTATTAGTAAACAATAATGGAATAATTTCTTCATATTCATAGAAATAGGGGACATAATTCACATGGATATTGTAAGTCTCGCTTGGGCTGCTTTAATGGTAGTCTTTACGTTTTCTCTTTCACTTGTAGTATGGGGAAGAAGTGGACTCTAGAAATACTACTTAACTTTAACTAAAACTAATTAATTTAATTAAGTTTTTAGTTGAGGAATAAAACTGTATCATTATCATTTGTTTTATATTTTTTTCTATTTATAGATCGCTCCGAAAAGTGTTTTTAAAGATAATAAAGATAATAATAACAAAGATTTCAATAATTCCCGTGTTTCTATTTCGAAAGTAGATATAGATGATAGGAAATTGATTTCAAACGAATTTTTCTTAAATTTCACCGAACAGACTCTGATCCAATTTAAATTATATAAGGACAATGGGAAACAAGAGACCCATTTTCTTTTGTTTTTCTATTTATTAAAATCTAAGATAAAGCCGTTCTCATATTAGTATAATCTCATATTATATTTTAGTAGAATATTAAGTGTCTACGTACTTTCTAGAGGAAAGACAAGAGCAGAGACATGATGCTTGTTCAACAAGATATACACATAATAAGATCTTGATTCAGACAAGTTACATATTAGGGACTTTTTATTTTCGAAAATGCATTTTTTTTTTTGTTTTATCGATTCATTTCATATCATGTTTTAAGTGTTAAAAATGGATAAGGTTTTTCATTTCAAAATTCAAAAATAAAAATAGAAATAGAAATAGAAGAAGTTTCCATACCATAGAACTCGTTCGAGCATCTATCCGCCAGTCAATCAATTCAATTACTTTACTTCTTGGGTTGGCAATGCTAAAAAAAAGATTACTAAGTTGGTTTTTTTATTAAGATATACCATACTTTTTTTCTTTTTTTGATTCTTTTGCTTTTGACAAATACTGGGGTTTCTATTTGAAAGAATCCGAAATTTAAGAATTAGAGCGGTAAAATAAACGTAAGGAACGAGTTTCCCTTTTGATTATTTCGGATTGATCAGAATCAATCCAAATTGATCAAATGGATGTAGCAAAAAAATAGAATTGGGATAGTTATGTACATAACATATATGAAGATATATATTGTGGATTGATCGATATTAAATTAAGTCTGTATCTTTATTAGAATTTTATAGTACAACTTCCTACACGAAAAACAAAAACATTAATATAATATGGTAGAAAGATTCATATGAATCTTTCTACCATATTATCGATTCTCATCGAATATTGCTGATTACAATTAATCAATGAAATTGTATTCTTTCTATTTTTCGAAGTCAAGTTTCATTCAAATTAATCATTTTGGCTGACCGTTTTTACATAAATAATAAGTAAAAAAGCAGTAGGAACTAGAATAAATAGTGCAGTAGCAATAAATGCGAGAATATTAACTTCCATAATCTCATCGTTTTTTTACTTCGCATTAACTCGAGATTTAATCCCATAGAGATGATAAAAATTTTACCTGTAAATTTGAATTCATATAGGATGAATTACATCTTCATGATATTAATCTGATTCAATATTATGAATAACAATATCTGAGCTATCATATCAATTTGCCGTCGCGAATTGAATAGTATAACATAGGAAGATCTTTTATCCATACTGAACCCAAAAGATCCAAAAAACGAAAAAGGGGATTTGTCATCTAAACAAAAATTCCGTTATTTATCATTCTTTTTTTATTCTTTTTCCATAACTTGGCGTCTTCCTTGTACAATCAATCATCTAACATCTTTCCCTTTTCCACTTACACTGGTTACAAAACCCCCAAAACAATAAATAAAATGGAAAAATTATTTAAGAAAGAAAAAAAGAAAGGATTCTGCATTACTTCATTACAAAAGGTCTACAAAGGAAAGTATAAGATCCTTGCTTGATCTTTCTTTTATTTTATTATTATTAACTCCCTCCTTTTCTTGGGTTTATTACTAGGATGAAAGTGCAACGTGCAATTTGAATGAGATAGAATGTTTCAAATTGAAATTGGTTAGTCATTGAGATGTCACAAAATTGGGTACAGAAAAAGGATTAATCTGAAACGTATTTTGTCAAGGGAATTTTGAATAAAAAATTGGGTTGTGTATTGTACAAAAAACAATTTCCCTTTGCGCATGTATTCTCGAGAAGCATATAGAATTCTATTCCATTAGCTAGGCACGAG